AATGGAAGTGCTGATTAAAGGACTACCTGGAAAGGGTAATAAGGTACCTCCAATTTACCTCCAATAACATTTAAATAGAAAAAATAAACTATCTCCATTAGTATCAAAAACTATGTGCATCATACACTTTATGTAAATAAAAGGTAGCTATAGCTATGGTCAACCCATTAAAGGCATCATCTTCCATTTATGACAACACTTAAACTTCTTCTTCACTAGTGACGATCTTTCATTCTATCAATCATTTACCTCCATTAACATTTACATTAGATAGAATTAAACTATCTCCATTAGTATCAAAAACTAATGTGCATCATACACTTTAATGTAAATAAAAAGGTAAGCTAATTAAGCTAATGGGTTCATACCCCATTTATAGAGGCATCAATCCTCTCCTTTTTAATGAACAACAACTCTAAAAAACTTCTCTTCCTATCAACATTAATGATAGGAACGATCCTGTCCATCTCATCAAACTCCTGATTAGGGGTTTGAATAGGACTAGAGATCAACTTACTCTCGTTTATTTCCATATTAGCAAATAATAAAAACATAATAATAAATGAATCAGCAATTAAATACTTTATTGTTCAAGCGATAGCATCTACAATATTATTATTTTCAATCTTGCTGATTCAAATAAAATTAACAATTAGATGAGAAAAACAACTAATCTCATCAATAATAATCTGATCAAGATTATTATTAAAAATTGGAGCTGCTCCATTTCACTTTTGATTACCAGAAGTAATAAGAGCATCAAGATGAATTAATTGCTTAATTTTAATAACATGACAAAAAATTGCTCCAATTATAGTTTTGTCATATTGCATCCAACTAAGAACATTTATTTTCTTAGTAAATATCTTAAGAATCTTTATTGGAGCAATAGGAGGATTAAACCAAACATCATTAAAACAAATCTTAGCTTACTCATCAATTAGACATTTAGGGTGAATAATCAGATCATTAATTGTTAGAGAAAATGTATGGGAGTTATATTTTTTAATCTATTCTTTATTAAGAGTAATCCTAATCCTGTTATTTAAAAGCATAAATTTATTCATATTAAATCAAATCTACTCAGCAAATAATATAAAAGCAGAAATTAAATTTATAATATTTCTCTCACTATTATCACTGGGTGGACTACCACCATTCTTAGGATTTTTACCTAAATGAATCGTTATTCAATTACTCATTGAAAACAATATAACTACAATCATAACAATTATAGTAGTATTAACAACCATTACACTATATTACTATCTACGAATCAGATTTTCAGCATTAATCCTATCATATACAGAAAATTTTTGATCATTAAGAATCAAAAATAAAAAACCAACATTAATTCTACCTTCTATAGTAATAATTTCAACAATAGGGTTAATCTGTTCATCAACACTAATTTCATTATACTAAGGACTTAAGTTAAATAAACTAATAACCTTCAAAGTTAGAATTGAAAGGAGGATCTTTTAGGCCTTAGTAAAATTTTACACCTCTAGAATTGCAGTCTAGAATCATTTTTTGAATATAAGACCAATAAAATAATCTGGTGAGAGAGAATAATTCCCATAAATAGATTTACAGTCTATTGCCTATAAATTCGGCCATCTCACCGCAAAAATGATTATTTTCGACAAACCATAAAGATATTGGAACTTTATACTTCATATTTGGAGCATGAGCAGGGATAGTAGGAACATCAATAAGTATAATTATTCGTGCAGAACTTGGACAACCAGGATCTTTAATTAGAGATGATCAAATTTATAATGTTATTATTACAGCTCATGCATTTGTAATAATTTTCTTTATAGTTATACCTATTATAATTGGAGGATTTGGTAATTGATTAGTCCCATTAATAATTGGAGCACCAGATATAGCTTTCCCACGAATAAATAATATAAGTTTTTGATTATTACCACCATCATTAACCCTTTTAATCATATCATCTATAATGGATAGTGGTGCAGGAACAGGATGGACAGTTTACCCTCCACTCGCAGGAGCTATTGCCCATGGTGGAAGATCAGTAGATCTAGCTATTTTTTCACTACATTTAGCAGGTGTTTCATCAATTCTTGGAGCAGTAAACTTCATTACAACAGCAATTAATATGCGGTCGGAAAGAATAACGCTGGATCAAACACCACTATTTGTTTGATCAGTAGCAATTACAGCACTTCTATTACTATTATCATTACCAGTTTTAGCAGGAGCAATTACTATATTATTAACTGATCGAAACTTAAATACATCATTCTTTGATCCAGCTGGAGGTGGAGACCCAATTCTTTATCAACATTTATTTTGATTCTTTGGACATCCTGAAGTTTACATTTTAATTCTACCAGGATTTGGGATTATTTCTCATATTGTATGTCAAGAAAGTGGTAAAATTGAATCATTTGGAACTTTAGGTATAATTTATGCAATATTATCAATTGGTTTAATAGGTTTTATTGTATGAGCACATCATATATTTACAGTAGGTATAGACGTCGATACACGAGCATACTTTACATCAGCTACAATAATTATTGCAGTACCAACAGGGATTAAAGTATTTAGATGACTAGCAACTCTTTACGGAACAAAATTTAATTTTAATCCACCATTATTATGAGCTCTTGGATTTATTTTTCTATTTACAATTGGTGGTTTAACAGGATTAGTTTTAGCAAACTCATCCCTAGATATTGTTTTACATGATACTTATTATGTTGTAGCACATTTCCATTATGTTTTATCTATAGAAGCAGTATTTGCAATTATAGGAGGTATTATTCAATGATATCCTCTATTTACAGGATTAATAATAAATAATACATGATTAAAAATTCAATTTGCTATTATATTTATTGGAGTAAACCTAACATTTTTCCCTCAACACTTCTTAGGATTAGCAGGAATACCACGACGATATTCTGATTACCCAGATGCATATACATCATGAAATGTAATTTCTAGTATTGGATCTACAATTTCAATTGTTGGAATCATTATATTTATTTTAATTATATGAGAAAGAATAATTACAAATCGAACAATTATATTTAGAGCTAACATAAGAAGATCAACAGAATGACTACAAAATAAACCGCCTGCAGAACATAGATATTCAGAACTACCAATAATTTCTAGATTCTAATATGGCAGATTAGTGCAATAGATCTAAGCTCTAAAAATAAAGGTTTGACCTTTTATTAGAAAATGGCAACATGATCAAATTTATCATTACAAGATGGAGCTTCACCTTTAATAGAGCAACTATCATTCTTTCATGACCACACTATAGTTGTATTATTATTAATTACAGTAATTGTTGGATATTCACTTAGATATATATTAATAACTAAATTAACAAACCGAAATATATTACATGGACACTTAATTGAAACAATTTGAACAACATTACCAGCTATTACATTAATCTTTATTGCATTACCGTCTTTACGATTACTTTATCTTCTTGATGATTCAGTAGATGCAATAATTACAATTAAAACAATTGGACGACAATGATACTGAAGATATGAATATTCAGATTTTGTAAATGTAGAGTTTGACACATACATATTACCAGAAAGAGATCTTGAAATAAATAGATTTCGTTTATTAGAAGTTGATAATCGTACAATTTTACCAATAAATACAGAAGTTCGTATTTTAACTAGAGCATCAGACGTCTTACATTCATGAGCAGTACCTGCTATTGGAATTAAAATTGATGCTACGCCTGGACGATTAAATCAAGGAACATTTACAATTAATCGCCCAGGACTATTCTTTGGTCAATGTTCAGAAATTTGTGGGGCAAATCATAGATTTATACCAATTGTAATTGAAAGAACTTCAGTAAACTTATTTATTAAATGACTATCTAAAATTATGTAAGGAGTTAGTTAAAATATAACATTAGAATGTCAATCTAAAATAACTAAAAATTAGTACACCTTGAACATCAGATGACTGAAAGTAAGTAATGGTCTCTTAAACCAAAAAATAGTAAATTAACATCTACTTCTGATGAGGTATTTCAACTAAATCCCTCAACAAATATCACCTCTTATATGATTCTCACTATTTATTTTATTTTCTATAACAATAATTATATTTAATCAATTAAACTTTTTCTCTAATAAACCCAACATTATTAAAAATATAAAAAAAAGAATAATAATAAGAAAGAATCAACCTTGAAAATGATAACAAATCTATTTTCCACTTTTGATCCATCAACTAATATTTTTAATATTTCAATAAATTGAACTAGAACATTCATTGGATTATTACTTATTCCATCTATATTTTGATTAACATCATCACGAATTAACATTATATGAAACAAAGTAAATTTAACTTTACATAATGAATTCAAGACATTATTAGGACCTAGATCATTTAATGGAACAACATTTATTTTCATTTCAATTTTTATTATAATAATATTTAATAATTTTATAGGATTATTTCCATATATTTTCACAAGAACTAGTCATTTAGCATTAACATTTACAATCGCATTACCTATATGATTAAGATTTATACTATTTGGATGAATTAATCATACAAATCATATATTTTCACATTTAGTTCCTCAAGGAACACCACCAGCACTTATATCATTTATAGTATTAATTGAAACAATTAGAAACACTATTCGTCCAGGCACTTTAGCTGTTCGACTAGCAGCAAATATAATTGCAGGACATTTATTACTAACATTATTAGGAAATACAGGACCGTCATTATCTGTAAATTTAATTTCATTATTAATCATTAGACAAATATTATTATTAATTCTAGAATCAGCAGTAGCTATAATTCAAGCATATGTATTCTCAATTTTAAGAACACTTTATTCTAGAGAAGTATATTAAACCCATGTTAACAACCCATTCAAATCACCCATTCCATATAGTAGATTATAGACCTTGACCATTAACAGGAGCAATTGGAGCAATAGTTTTAGTTTCAGGATTAGCTAAATGATTTCATCTATTTAATATTAATTTATTTATTATTGGATTTAGAATTACACTATTAACAATAATTCAATGATGACGAGATGTAATTCGAGAAGGAACTTACCAAGGATTACATACAAGATTTGTTTCTGTTGGATTACGATGAGGAATAATTTTATTTATTGCATCAGAAGTATTATTTTTCTTATCATTTTTCTGGGCATTTTTTAGTAGAAGACTAGCACCAACAATCGAACTTGGAATATTATGGCCACCCATAGGGATTCAACCTTTCAATCCTATACAAATTCCACTACTTAATACAAGTATTCTTTTAACATCCGGAGTTACTGTAACTTGAGCCCATCATAGACTAATAGAATCTAATTTTACCCAAGCACTACAAGGATTATTTTTTACAGTAATATTAGGTTTATACTTTACAATATTACAAGCATATGAATATTGAGAAGCACCATTTACTATTGCTGATGCAATTTATGGGTCAACATTTTTTGTAGCCACAGGATTTCATGGATTACATGTAATTATTGGAACAATCTTCTTAACTACATGTCTAGTCCGACATATAATAAATCAATTCTCACCTAACCACCACTTTGGATTTGAAGCAGCAGCATGATATTGACATTTTGTAGATGTAGTTTGATTATTCTTATATATTTCAATTTATTGATGAGGTAGATAAATAATTTTTCTAGTATAAATAGTACATTTGACCTCCAATCAAAAAGATTGATTAGAATCAAGAAAAATAATTTTTATCTTATCAATAAGAACTTTAATTAGATTTATTGTACCAATAACAGTTATATTAATTGCAACAATACTATCAAAAAAACTAATTAATGATCGAGAAAAAAGATCACCATTTGAATGTGGTTTTGACCCAAAAAGATCAGCTCGAATACCATTCTCACTACGATTCTTTTTAATTGCAGTAATCTTTTTAATTTTTGATGTTGAAATTGCATTAATTTTACCAATTGTAATTATTATAAAAACATCAAATATTATAATATGAACATTATCTACAATATTTTTCATTATAGTATTATTAGGAGGATTATATTATGAATGAAATCAAGGAGCTCTAAAATGAGCAGATTAAAGGGTTGTAGTTAATTATAACATTTGGGTTGCATTCAAAAAGTATTGACTTGATCAATCAACCTTAAATGAATAAGAAGTAAATTATTACATTCAGTTTCGACCTGAAAACCTGATATCCATATATCCTTATTCTAATTAATTGAAGCCAAAAAGAGGCGTATTACCGTTAATAATATAATTGAACTAATAGTTCCAATTAAGGAAATGTAAAGCCAATATGAAAGCTGCTAACTTTTTATATTAGCGGTTAAACTCCGTTAACATTTCTATTTATATAGTTTAAATAAAACATTACATTTTCACTGTAAAAATAATATTTTTATATTTATAAATGTACCTAAAAATAAAACTATTTCCCTAACATCTTCAGTGTTATACTCTATTTAAGCTATTTAGGTTCTTATAAAAAGAATAATATTAATAAAACAAATATTCAAAAAATAAAAGTTAACAAATAAACCTTAAAATTTGAATCATATCAACACTGAATATAACTAATTAAATAAATAAATAATCTGTATAAACCCTGACCACCAAATAATTCACCTCAACCATAATCAAAAGACTTAGATGAATAATAACCAATCTTTAAAGGTAAGTATCTAATAAAACCAGTTGAAAGATAAGGTATAAATCATATTGAACCAGAAAATCTAACAATAAATAATAAATTTAAAGAAAATAAATCATTAGAAAAATTCATATTAGAAAAACAATATCCCAAATAAGAGCCTAAAACAACCGTAAATATTGTTAATAATTTTAAATAATATGGTAAAACAATTATATAAGGAATAGGAAAAATTAATCAAGATAAAAATCTTCCACCAAAAACAGCAACAAAAAGCAAAGATAATATACCAAAAGAAATATAATATCTTTTATCATCAAAAGAAAAACTTGAATAAAAATTATTATCACCAGACATAGAATAATAAAATAAACGAAAAGAATAAGAAGCTGTTAAACCAGTTGAAATAAAATAAAGAAAAAAAATTAAACAATTAACCCATCTTAAACATACTATTTCAAGAATTAAATCCTTAGAATAAAAACCAGCTAAAAATGGAATACCACATAATGACAATCTAGATACATTAAAACAAACAGAAGTTAAAGGTATAAAATTTACAATTGAACCTATAAAACGAATATCTTGAGAATCCTTTAAATTATGAATTATTGAACCTGCACATATAAATAATAATGCTTTAAATAAAGCATGAGATAATAAATGGAAAAAAGCAAGTTTTAAATAACCTATAGATAAAATTCTTATTATTAAACCAAGTTGACTTAAAGTAGAAAGAGCAATAATTTTCTTCAAATCAAATTCAAAATTAGCACCTAAACCAGCTATAAATATTGTTATACAACCAATTAACAATAAAAACCAACCATAATTATAAACAATTAATATTGGTCTAAACCGAATTAATAAATAAACACCTGCAGTAACAAGAGTAGAAGAATGAACTAAAGCAGAAACAGGAGTAGGAGCAGCTATAGCTGCTGGAAGTCAAGAAGAAAAAGGAATTTGAGCTCTTTTAGTTATAGCAGCAAGAACAATTAATATAGTAATAACCTTTATTTCAAAAGAATCAGAAATAAAATCATAATAATAAATATAATTTCAACCACCAAAATTTAACATTCAAGCAATAGAAATTAAAATTGCAACATCACCAATTCGATTTGATAAAGCAGTTAATATACCAGCACTATAAGACTTTACATTCTGATAATAAATAACCAAACAATAAGAAACCAACCCCAATCCATCTCAACCTAATAAAATTCTAATTAAATTTGGACTAATAATTAAAAAACCTATAGAAAGAATAAACATTAAAACAATCATAATAAAACGATTAATATTTATTTCAACAGACATATAATCCTCTCTATAATAAATAACTAAAGAAGAAATATATATAACAAAAGACATAAAAATAAGAGATATCCAATCAAAAATAAAAGTCATTACTACTATAGAACCATTTAAACTAAAAAGCTCCCATTCAATAAAAATTCTATAATCAAACAATAAATAATAAATACCTAAAATAAAAACAAAAGTTCTAGAAAGAAATAAAGAAAAAAAACTTAAAGAACAAATAGATAATAAATACACGGCCTAAGATGAAAAAATTCACATCTTTGATTCCACAAAACAATATTTTATTTAAAATACTTAAGCCAAACTAAATAAAAAAATAATCACCCCTCAAACATAAAATATTTAAAGGTAATCAATGTAAAAGTAATAAATGATATTCTCGAAAATAACCTAAAGAACAAGTATAAACACCTATATAATAAGAACCATGCTGCGAATAAGAATACATATATAATGTATAAACAGCTCTAAAAAAAGACAAAAAAATCAAAACTAAAAATCTAAAAGTAGATCAAGACATAATTCTATTTAATAATCTCAACTCACCTAATAAATTTAATGAAGGAGGAGCAGCCATATTTGATGATCTAAGAAAAAATCATCAAAGAGCTATTCTAGGTATAATATTAATTATACCTTTATTAATTAATAATCTTCGTCTACCTAAACGCTCATAAATAATATTTGATAAACAAAATAAACCAGAAGAACATAAACCATGACCAATTATTAAAGAAAAAGAACCTATACAACCTCATCAATTTATAGTTATTAAACCCCCAATAACTATTCTTATATGAGCAACAGAAGAATAAGCAATTAAAGATTTCAAATCAACCTGACGAAAACAAATAAATCTAACAATAACACCACCAGATAAACTTAAAGATAATCAAAAATAATTAAACTTTATACCTAAATAAGAAATAATCTTCATAACACGAAAAATACCATAACCACCTAATTTAAGTAAAACACCTGCAAGAATTATTCTTCCAGAAATTGGAGCCTCAACATGAGCCTTAGGAAGTCAAAGATGAACTAAAAATATGGGTATTTTTACTAAAAACGCTAAAATAATAAAAATATAAAACATAAAATAATAAGAACCAAAATCAATTAATAAAGGAAAATAAAGAGTTCTAGAAAAATCATAAACCCTTAATAAAACTAATAATAAAGGTAATCTAGCAACTAAAGTATAAAAAATCAAATATAAACCGGCCTGTAAACGCTCAGGTTGATAACCTCAACCTAAAATTAAAAGTAATGTAGGAATTAATCTAGACTCAAAGAAAATATAAAAAGATAATAAACTCAAACTAGAAAAAGAACAATATAATATAATTAATAAAAACAAAACAATAAAAACAAAAAAATTTGAATGATAAGAAAATAAATAAACTAAACCTCTAGCAGTAATTATTAAAGAACAAATCCAAAAACTCAACAAAATCAATCCAAAAGAAAAATAATCAACACCAAAACAATATCTAATTATATTTAAATCTGCATAAGAATACATAAGAATTATAAAAACAAAACTTGATAAAAATATTAAAGAGTGAACCAACCATCAATAAACACGTAAAAAACAAAGAGGGATCAAAAAAACAATTATCAATAAGTACCTTAACATAAAGATAAAACAAAAGAATTAAAAAAATCATTTCCATGAGATCGAATTATAGAAACCAAAATAGAAAGACCTAAAGCACCCTCACAAACAGAAAAAACTAAAAAAATTACAGGAAAAAAATAATCATAATCAAATTTAATAAGAAAAATAATAATTAATATAAATAAAGAAAGAACAATATATTCTAATCTTAATAAAACCATAAGTAAATGTTTACGCTTTGAAGAAAAGACATAAACACCAGCAAAATAAATTAATAAAGAAGTAAAAATAGAAAACATATACATTAGTTTTAATAGTTTTAAAAAAAACGTTGGTTTTGTAAGCCAAAAATAAGAATAAGCCCCCACTTTAACACTCAGGGTGAATTAAAATTTTTCTACCCCCGACCCCCAAAACCGATATTTTTATAAAACTACCCCCTGAAGAGATTAAAATAACTATTATAGCACTATCAAATATAATAAATATTAATTTTATTAAATTAACCCATCCCATATCAATAATAATATTTATTATTATTCAAACTTTTAGTGGTGGCTTAATTACGGGAACAATAATAGAAAGTTTTTGATTATCTTATATTCTATTCGTAACATTTCGTGGCGGTATATTAGTTTTATTTATTTATATTACAAGAATTGCATCAAACGAATTATTTAAACCTAAATCTATTATTATAACTATTTTTATAATTATAATAATTATTACTACAATAATTTTAATTATTGTAGATAAAATAATATTTTTAGATTTAATTAAAAATACAGAAACCATAAACATTAATAATTCAATTAATTTCAAAGAAATAACAATATCTTTAGAAAAATTATATAATAAACCAACATTTATTATTACCATAATAATAATAATTTATTTGTTTCTTGCATTAGTAGCAGTAGTAAAAATTACTAATATTAATCAAGGACCTATTCGAAAAATAAGATAATTTCACTAATGAATAAACCCTTACGATTAAAACACCCATTGATTAAAATTCTTAATAATTCTTTAGTAGATTTACCAGCACCAGTAAATATTTCATTCTGATGAAATTTTGGATCATTATTAGGATTATGTTTAATTATCCAAATTGTTACCGGATTATTTTTAGCTATACATTACACACCTAATATTGAAATAGCATTTAGAAGAGTTGTTCATATTTGTCGAGATGTTAATAATGGTTGAATTATTCGAACATTACACGCAAATGGAGCATCTATATTCTTTATCTGTATTTATTTACATGTAGGACGAGGAATTTATTATGGTTCATTTATATATATACATACATGAATAATTGGAACAATTATTTTATTTTTAGTTATAGCAACTGCATTTATAGGATATGTTTTACCTTGAGGACAAATATCTTTTTGAGGAGCAACAGTAATTACAAATTTATTATCAGCAATTCCATATTTAGGAACAGATTTAGTTCAATGAGTTTGAGGAGGGTTTGCTGTTGACAATGCAACATTAAATCGATTTTTTACATTTCATTTTGTTTTACCATTTGTAATTGCAGCTATAGCTGCAATCCATCTATTCTTTTTACATCAAACAGGTTCAAATAATCCAATCGGATTAAATAGTAATATTGATAAAATTCCTTTCCACCCATATTTTACATTTAAGGACTCAATTACATTTGTAATTATAACATCCTTATTAATTTTTTTATGTTTAATTAATCCTTATATATTAGGGGACCCAGATAATTTTGTACCAGCAAATCCTCTTGTAACACCAGTTCATATTCAACCAGAATGATATTTTTTATTTGCTTATGCTATTTTACGATCTATTCCTAATAAATTAGGAGGAGTTATTGCATTATTCTTATCAATTAGTATTTTAATAATTATACCATTTTATAATAAAACAAAATTTCGAGGAATTCAATTCTATCCTATTAACCAAATTTTATTTTGAATTATAGTGATTATTGTATTCCTATTAACATGAATTGGAAAACGACCAGTTGAAGAACCTTATATTATGACAGGACAAATTTTAACAATTATTTACTTTTCTTATTTTTTAATTAATATTCATGTAGCTAATATATGAGATAAATTAATTAAAAATAATTAAAGTTAATTAGCTTAAGAAAAGCTTATGTTTTGAAAACATAAAATTAGAAGTTTAACTCTTCTATTAACTTTATTTTTCTAAAAAAATTTCACTAAATAAATGAAGTCAATAAAATCCTAAAACCAATAAAAAAGATAAGGAAATTTAAAGACAAAGGTAAAAAACTCTTTCAAGCTAAATATATTAATTTATCATAACGAAATCGGGGTAAAGTCCAACGAACTCAATTTACTTTATAATTCTAAAAAAATTTCACTAAATAAATGAAGTCAATAAAATCCTAAAACCAATAAAAAAGATAAGGAAATTTAAAGACAAAGGTAAAAAACTCTTTCAAGCTAAATATATTAATTTATCATAACGAAAACGGGGTAAAGTCCCACGAACTCAATTTACTTTATAATTCTAAAAAAATTTCACTAAATAAATGAAGTCAATAAAATCCTAAAACCAATAAAAAAGATAAGGAAATTTAAAGACAAAGGTAAAAAACTCTTTCAAGCTAAATATATTAATTTATCATAACGAAATCGGGGTAAAGTCCCACGAACTCAAATAAATAAAAGTGATATAAAAGCAAGCTTAATAAAGAAAAAATAAGTATAAAAATCACCACCTAAAAAAATTATTGTAATTAATATACTTATAAAAACAATTCTAGTATACTCAGCCAAAAAAATTAAAGTAAAACCGCCTGCACCATATTCAATATTAAATCCAGAAACCAATTCTGATTCACCTTCAGCAAAATCAAAAGGAGTTCGATTAGTTTCAGCTAAACAAGAAGCAAAACAAGATAAAAATAAAGGAAAAGAAATAATAATAAATCAACAATAAAATTGATAGTTTATAAAATCAAATATATTAAAACTATTAATTAAAATAATTAAAGATAATAAAATTAAAGCCAATCTCACTTCATAAGAAATAGTTTGAGCAACAGAACGTAAAGAACCTAATAATGAATAATTTGAATTAGATGATCAACCAGCAATTATTACAGTATAAACACCTAATCTAGTACAACACAAAAGAAATAAAAAACCATAAGAAAATGAACATATATAAGTTAAATAAGGAAAAATTATTCATACAATTAAAGAAATTATTAAATTAAAAACAGGAGCAAAATAATAAAGTAAATAATTCGATATAATAGGAATTGGTTGTTCTTTACAAACTAATTTAATAGCATCACTAAAAGGCTGCGGAATACCAGCAAATCCAACCTTATTAGGACCTTTTCGAATTTGAATATAACCTAATACCTTACGTTCTAATAAAGTTAAAAAAGCTACACTAATTAAAACACAAATAATTAAAAGAAGAAAATTTAAAATAAATATTAACAAATCATAATATATCAATACTATTTGTAGAATAAATCTACATAAATGAATTCTAAATTCAGCACACTAATCTGTCAAAATAGTAACAATTAATTTTAATCAAAGATAAAAAAAATATTCCACTCATATGGTCCTTTCGTACTAATATGAATTTATTAATCTTAGGATAGAAACCGACCTGGCTCACGCCGGTCTGAACTCAGATCATGTAAGAATTTAAAGGTCGAACAGACCTAATTACTGGGCAACTGCACCCAGAATTTTTCTTAATCCAACATCGAGGTCGCAATCTGCTTTGTCAATATGAGCTCTCAAAAACAATTACGCTGTTATCCCTAAGGTAACTTAATCTTATGATCATAAATTATGGATCAAAACAAACATAAATCAATGATTTTATAATAAAGAGTTTATTAATTCTTAATGTCACCCCAACAAAACATTATCATCAAATAAAAAAAAGACTATCTTAAAAAAATATAAAATTAAAATGTCAAGATCTATAGGGTCTTCTCGTCCTAAAGAAAAATTTAAGCCTTTTAACTCAAAAGTTAAATTTTAAAAATTATTAAGAGACAGTTAATTTCTCGTCAAACCATTCATTCCAGCCTCTAATTAAGAGACTAATGATTATGCTACCTTTGCACGGTCAAAATACCGCGGCTCTTAAAATTATCAGTGAGCAGGTCAGACCTTAAAGTATAATCAAGAGGACATGTTTTTGATAAACAGGCGGAAATTAATTTGCCTAATTCCTTATAATAAATTAATAATCAAAAATATTACAAACAAAATAAATATACTAATTTCATCATTATTACAAAAATTCAAATATTAAACTCATCATCTTAATAAAAAACCTAAAATAATTATAAAATTATAATAAAAAAATAATGAACTAAAACGTAATCTTAAAAATAGCTGATTTAAAGCTTATTATTAAACTATAATTTAAATAAATTATAGGACAATTATTTTAGAGCTTATCCCCTAAAAAATAAATTATTTAATATTTACAATTAAAAAATTAAATAAAACATTAAATATAAAAAATTAAATTTTTTCTTAAGAAACTAGATATTTTAGGAAACGAATAACATTTCATTTCTATAAACAAATTTATAATAATTATGACACATTAACTATAATTTGTTTATAAATCAACCTAAATCGAGAATAGTAAATAAATACTAAAATATTGATAAACCCTGATACAAAAGGTACAATAAATAAAATTTACTTTTATTAATTAAAAACAATATTTCATAATCCAATTACATTACTAATAAACTATAATTTTATTAAATCGATTCATTAAAAAATACTAAGACAAAAACAAAATAAAGTTATTTCTATTAAACAATAGAATAAACAAAAACAATAAATAATATTATAAATATCAAGATATTCTGAATTGCACAGAAAAACTTTCAGTGTAAATGAAATACTTAACTAACAAGCTTTATCTTGGTAAACTTTCTAGATACACTTTCCAGTACATCTACTATGTTACGACTTATCTCATCTAAATTGAAACTAACATTAAATTAAAATAGATTAACCAATAATGAGAGTGACGGGCGATGTGTACACACCTCAGAGCCAATATCAATTGAATTAAATAAATCAAATTACTATTAAATCCACCTTTATTAATAGCATTCCACTATTAAATACGTAATAAACTAAAATTTATTGTAACCCACCTCCTCTTAATTATAAGCTGCACCTTGACCTGAAATATTTTATAATTATAAATTAAGAAAATTATAACTCCAAAAAGATTTTCTGATAACGGAGATATACAAACAAATAAATTAAGTAAAGTTAATCGTGTATTATCAATTATGGGGTAGGTTCCTCTAAATGGAATAAGATACCGCCAAATTCTTTGGGTTTTAAGATCCTAACTAATACTACCCTGGTAAGCAAAATTAACACTTAAAATAATAGGGTATCTAATCCTAGTTTATTATTTAAGTTTCACAGAATCATAGTAAGAATCATAAAAAAATTTTAAATTTCACCTTAAAAATTTATAAATTAATTCTAAAATCATAAAATAACTGTCTTAACCAAATATATTCAATTGTATTAATCGTGTAACCGCGGCTGCTGGCACGAAATATGCCAATACTAAATCAATTGCTAATTCCAAAATCACTTGATAATTAAATTTAATCACTGCAAAAAGAACTTTTAGTTTAACAAAACTTGCATATAATGCAAAGAAAAAATGAATAAATAAGCAAGAATAAAACTTCTAAAAAAATTAGTAAACTCATTGGAATAAAAAAAATAAGCAACTAAATTACATAAAAATCAAAAATTCTTAGAAAATTATAGAAAAATAAAAACAAAATAACAAAAAAAAATAGAATGTTAATACCTCTCGTGACAACAACAACTTCTCTATTATATGTTTCATAAATTAACACGGACCCCGTATAAAATGGAATGTTTTAAATTATTCTCTCCTATATTTAATCTTTACCTTTTTTTAACTATATGGTAAAGATTAAATAATATAAATCATTTAAACTAATATATTGTTTCTATTAGTGTAGTATGGTATAATATATAATTAAATCCTTTATATTAATACATATGTAATTATATATATAATGAAATTAATTTAATTACATAATTGTATAATTATAATTAATATAATTGATTATTTTAAATACTAATTATATTAATTAAATAAAGTGTATTGTTTATATACCATATTAATAATGTAAAATATATATCTACATTAATATAAATATATTATTATATAATAATTTCTTTTGCCTCAAAAAATATAAGTAGCTAAACCTTTTGATAAATATATGAATATTAATAATCGATTATTATCTAATAAATTATAAGATTATATCAAATAAATGTAATATATTATAATAAAACTCTTATATTAAAACCCAAAATTAACGGCCTAAAATTGAAAAATTATTAGGGTTTAAAGCAAATTATACATATCTTGTTTTAAAAAAAAACTTTTAATTTGTATATAAAATACAGAAATGACAAAAAAAAAAT